CAACCCCTCGGACTGCTACGAAAAACACCATCGGATTTCAAAGTAGCACGATCTAATTCAAAAATTTCACCCAATTGAGCGCGTCTAGCATATTTTTTCACAGTAGCAGGATCGCTATAACTGACTCCATTGAGTTCGCCACCATAGAACTCAACAGTTACACCTACTTGTTCGACACTATACTTCGATTCTGCCCTTCTAAAAGGAACATCGGCTCTCACAATTCCATCTCCGTCTACCAAAACTACTGGAAATGTTTCAAAAAAAGTAGGCATACGGCGTACAAAAAGCTCACGTCCTTCTTTATCTCTAAAGACGGGATGTCCTAACCATCCAACAGCTATTCCATCCCCGTTGTCCATTGAGCCCGCTCTGAATAATCCCCCTTTTGCTGGATTATTTCCGATGTAATCATAAAAGGCTAATTTTTCGGGAATTTTAGACCAAGCTTCTGATAAACTTTGGTTTTCGGCTAGTCCGGTGCCAACTCTTCGATATATTTCTTGTTGGAAATACCCCTGATCCCATTGATAACGAGTGGGCCCAAATAATTCAATCGGGGTAGTTGCTGAACCATACCACATAGTTCCGGCAACAACAAAGGCTGCAAAAAAGACAGCAGCGATACTACTGGAAAGTACAGTTTCAATATTGCCCATACGTAATCCTTTGTATAGACGTTGGGGCGGTCGGACACTAAGATGGAATAGGCCCGCTAATATGCCCAATGTCCCTGCTGCAATATGATGAGAGGCTATTCCTCCCGGAACAAAAGGATCAAAACCTTCCACGCCCCACGCCGGATTTACAGGTTGTACTTTCCCGGTTAGTCCATAAGGATCGGACACCCATATTCCGGGACCAAACAAGCCTGTTACATGAAATGCGCCAAACCCGAAGCAAGCCACCCCTGAAAGAAATAAATGAATTCCAAAGATCTTGGGCAAATCCAAAGAGGGTTTTCCTGTACGCTCATCACAGAATATTTCTAGATCCCAATACACCCAATGCCAGATAGCTGCCAAGAAGCACAAGCCAGAAAACACAATATGTGCCCCGGCCACGCCTTCGTAACTCCAAATACCCGGATTCGTTATAGTTCCTCCTGTGATACTCCAACCCCCCCATGAATTGGTTATTCCTAAACGAGTCATGAAAGGTATAACGAACATACCTTGTCTCCACATTGGATCAAGAACGGGGTCAGAGGGATCAAAAACTGCTAATTCGTATAGAGCCATCGAACCGGCCCAACCAGAAACTAGAGCTGTATGCATTATATGAACAGAAAGCAAGCGACCGGGATCATTCAATACGACGGTATGAACACGATACCAAGGCAAACCCATGGAAATACCCCTTTATCAAATAAAAATAGACACTATGTAACTTTATCACATTGGAAAAGACTATGCTATGGACCTCCCTTTTCACTGAATTATCTCGGAGCAAGGGTGAATATTTATTCCATTCCGTTGGTAATAATGGAACACGTAGGAACAAAGAGAAGCAGATCTATTCTATACCCGATAAGTACCAATACGCAATGGGGTTGGCCCCCTTTTCTATGAGCGAATGCGTAGATACTTGCTCATCATTCGAATAACCCATTCATAAGAATTTCCTTTCTTCATTCTGTCTTTCTCTACTAACTTTCCAATCTATGGATAAAATACGCTAAACGGCAATATTATGAAGACAATACCTTCTTACGTTTCCACATCAAAGTGAAGTATAACACTTAACCCCCTTTTCTTTCATTTAATGCCTATTGGTGTTCCAAAAGTCCCTTTTCGTAGTCCCGGAGAGGAAGATGCTGTTTGGGTTGACGTATAGTGCGACTTGTCAGACATATTGGGTCATATGGGATTTCCCCGTTCTCTCCCCCGATCGAGATATCCTCCGTTTCGCCCAATAAAGCAATAAAGATTGATTGAACCATCAAAATTTGGAGCGTGAAGTAGAATTATAATTATTAAGTAGATCCATTTTGGGGGATCAATATTAATATTATCCATTAGAATAATTTATGGTTGGACCAATAAAATTAAATTTCCAGGCTCCGTTCATAAAATACCCAATTGGTAATATATGTATATGTACGATTACCATAAATGATTCCTATTTATCGATCTAAAACCGCCAATTAATCGAGTAATATAATGACTACATCAAATATTTGGCGGAAGAATGAAATGAATTGAAAAAATAAAAACGGAAGTCGTAGCAAAAAGAAGTGGTATTGGGATCATTTGTCCTATATGTGCAAATAAAAATCGGGCAGACCTTTACCCGGAGTAGAGCATAAACCTAAAAGACTTGAAGAGGCCCATTCAGGAACAAGAAAATTACATCGTGATTTGGATTGGATCTCGATGAAACAATACATCAATGAGAGGTTAGTTCGATAAGTTTAGTGAATTCTTTTTTATATTTTTATATTTATATTATAGGGTTATAGGGAGCCAAAACTTATCTTTCTTGAAAAATGGAAGAAAAAGACCCTTCGTTAGGAGTTAAAAAACCTGCTATGAAACAAAGAAAGAGGGCTAGGATCGACACATTGATTTTTTCGCAATTTTTTTTTGAACCGTATGCATCCAAAGGTGCATGTACGGTTCCTAAAGGATACTATTTTATCCTAATCAACCGACTTCATCGCGAAAGATTACTTTTTTTAGGCCAAGAGGTTGATAGCGAGATCTCGAATCAACTTATTGGTCTCATGGTATATCTCAGTATAGAGGATGATACCAGAGATCTGTATTTGTTTATAAACTCTCCCGGCGGATGGGTAATACCCGGAATAGCTATTTATGATACTATGCAATTTGTGCCACCAGATGTGCATACAATATGCATGGGATTAGCCGCTTCAATGGGATCTTTTATCCTGGTCGGAGGAGAAATTACCAAACGTCTAGCATTCCCTCACGCTCGGCGCCAATGAGTTTTTTTATTTGTATTTGAGAAAAAAGAAGACTATGCCTTCGCCATATGGAATAATAAGTAATAATAGCATGGCACTTCGAGTTCGATAGAAGCAAACCTTTATTGCTTTTTCATAACATGAGATTATGTATCGAGAGAGTAGTATGAGACAAGGGTTATTTCCGATTTGATCTTATCTATCGGGGGTCCATTTCAGCGTCACAAACTTTTTATTTTTTGTTTTCACACCAGAAGTTTCTTTCCAATATTTATGTGATGAAAGAGTACGAAAAAAAAAACAGGATCATTTTTTCGTTAATTGTTCGAACCAGAAAGAAACTTTGGGATTGCTGAATCACAGACGAAATAAATCTATAAAGCAACGGAACCATCATAGTATTTTAGGAACTCCTCTCTATGAAAAGAAGGGTGGTAAGTGGAATGGATCATCTAGCGATCGGGATCTGATAGATCCGATTTCTCTCTTTCTTCGATGGAAGGGAAAAGTCACCTCCATTGTAGAGCCGTATGCAATGCGCAAAATGCCTGTACGGTTGTTCAATTCTATCTTTTTTTTCTTCTTGGTATTCTTTATCTCTTCTCTTCGCCCCATGATGTGAGATAGAAAAACTTTTAATTATGTTATATCATCAGGGTAATGATACACCAACCTGCTAGTTCTTTTTATGAGGCACAAACAGGAGAATTTGTCCTGGAAGCGGAAGAGCTACTTAAACTACGTGAAACCCTCACAAGGGTTTATGTACAAAGAACGGGAAAGCCCTTATGGGTTGTATCCGAAGACCTGGAAAGGGATGTTTTTATGTCAGCAACAGAAGCCCAAGCTCATGGAATTATTGATCTTGTCGCAGTCGAAAATAGCGGCGATTTCGCGTAAATCCGCGATTCCATTTCGAACCATAACATGGTTCAAATGAACCGAACTTTGCTTTGATATTTTATCTTCTTGCCGGGGTAAAGTAAAATATTATAGGAAATGGGAGTAATTCATAATCATCCGGTTAGGATCGATCTAAACCAGCCCCATTCTGTATACGATTCAGCATGCCAACTATTAAACAACTTATTAGAAACACAAGACAGCCAATCAGAAATGTCACGAAATCCCCCGCTCTTCGGGGATGTCCTCAGCGCCGAGGAACATGTACTAGGGTGTATGTGTGACTCGTTCAAATCATGAGCTGGAACAAAACAAAGGAGACAGTTTTTCCAGTATCAATGCCCAGGACCACTGAATAGTATAGAATCGAAAAGCCCCATTCACTATCTAAAACTAAAAGTCAAAGGCAAAAGATCTATTATATAACTCTATTCTGTATGAAATTTATGGTTTCCATTGGTGCAAATCCAATCACCTCCATTTGAGATGAGAAGCAATTCCCCATTGGTAGCAAATGGTTATCCATTAAGCGGGGAAATAATATTTAAGATTAAGAAGCAGAAGAATTATGCCCCTACTCTTGCAAGAACGGACTAACAGGGTCAGCTGCCTAATCAACCTTCATAATTAGATGCCGTTACTGTATAGGTAGATCTCATTGTGAAAAGACCTAATTATTGGATAATTCATGGGTAGAGCCAAAGGGTATGAACTGTACAAATTACTAATAATATTCATTAAATGAGGGAAGGGCTCCGGCGTATAGAGGGGACCTCACCGTTTAAGAAGTAACCATAGAAACGATGGAACCCACTATTTTTCTTTATCCATTTACATACATTTATTTTCTGTCTTATTTTCTTATCTTTTTTTAGTATTTTTTTTGATACCGAGTATCGATAGAATTTCGTATTTCGAGGAGAAATGTTTGAAAAAAATCGTGGTTGGGAAGGTCATAGTAGCAAAAGCCATTGGAATTTTTATTTTATACATCGGAAGAATCCGTTTTATTATTAATAGACCGGAAGACGGGAAAAGAATGACTGAAAGAAAAGAAATAAATTTCAATTAGTTATTCATCAAAGTTTAATTTGATTCAATGACCAGAACTAGACGAGGATATATAGCTCGGAGACGTAGAACAAAAATTCGTTTATTTGCATCAACCTTTCGAGGGGCTCATTCAAGACTTACTCGAACAACTACTCAACAAAAAATGAGAGCTTTGGTTTCGGCTCATCGGGATAGGGGCAGGCAAAAGAGAGATTTTCGTCGTTTGTGGATCACTCGGATAAATGCAGTAATTCGTGAAAAAAGGGTATTCTATAGTTATAGTCGATTAATACACGATCTGTACAAAAAACAGTTACTTCTTAATCGTAAAATACTTGCACAAATAGCTATATCAAATAGAAATTGTCTTTACATGATTTCCAATGAGATCACCAAATAAGGGGGTTGGAGGGAATCCAACGGAATTATTTAAACAGAGTTACCCGGAGAATGAACTCCGGGAAGTTAGAGTAGAAATTAATATGATAAATAGAAATTCAAAAATGAACAAAAAAAATTTGAATACAAAAAAAGATTTCTTCTTCACCAATTCTTTTTTTTTTCTTACGGCGCCAAATCTGTATTCTCGAATTTTTCAAACATCAATCCGACTTTGAGTTCGGGTTGGAATTTTGATTCAATTGAGGAGTAGGTCTATTTATTTCTGGTTCTTGGACCAGTAGTTCTAGGGGTTGACTCGGCTTTCTCAAACTGTTTCTCATTATTAAGAAAAGGTAACAAAGATAAAATACGAGCTTGTTTTATAGCAATAGTAATTAATCGTTGTTGTTTCAAGGTCAATCTATTCACTCGTCTAGATAAAATTTTTCCTTGTTCACTAATAAATCGACTAATTAAACTCATGTTTCTATAATCAATTCGATCCCCCGATCCAATTGGGGGCAAACGCCTACGAAAAGATCGCTTAGATTTAAGAAAGGGTCGCTTGGATTTATCCATGGTTTATTCCTTATCTCTAAAATCCTATTTCTGAATTCTAATTCATTTTTTTTTGGATCCGACCGAAATGGGATGGGATTTGTTAGAAATTTGTTAGAATATTTCTATCTCTATCTATTTAATAAATATAAAATAAATATAAAATTTAAATGAAATAAAATATAAATTTAAAATGAAAGATTATATTATAAAATATATTATTATTATTATAAAATATATTATTATTATATTAATATATTTATTGGTTATATTAAGTTCATTAATATTATTAAGAAAACTTTTCTATTAATAATATTAATAGAAAAGTTTTCATTTCAATTTATTTAATATTTAATTAAAATATTAAAATAAAATATAAAATTCTAATTCTGTTATTATGTAATTATGTAAGATTGTATCAATTTCTATGATATGATAGGTAATTTGTATGGAATTGAATTTGTAATTTTTTTTTTTTTTCTTCTTCCTATTTTTTTATCTCGCCATGAATCGTATGTTTGAGACAATAGGGACAAAATTTTCTCAATTCCAATCGACTAGGTGTATTTTGTCGATTCTTTTGAGTAATATATCTGGAAATCCCCGCCGGTGATTTCTTATCTTTATTAACATCGTTTCGGACACAATTGGTACATTCCAAAATAATTATGCCTCTGACATCTTTACCCTTAGCCATGAACCTCCTTTCCCTTGGATTTTAGATTCACTAAACTCTTTAATTTTCGATCCGAAGCGAAGAACAAAGGAACTTAAATTAAAATAAAAAATAATGAGTAATCTAACAATTTCTAACTATAACAATTTTTTGTATCCCAATACACATTTAAATATCTTGCTTGTATGATTTTGTTTTGTTACCCTAGACCCACATTTTTATTTCCGTCTATCAAGTCTGAGCCCAAGTTTCGATGAGGTTGAATGCCTTTTTTATTCTTTCTCTTTCCTCCTTTATCCCCCAAAACTGAAAAAATAAAAAAGAGGGGGAGAGGAGTTAGTCAAAAATAATTTATTGTATCTCTAATCCTCTTCACCCCCTTGGCATGTCAATAACTAAAATGAAAAAAAGGGGAATGTCAACGCATCCGGAAATAAACGATTGATTTCTATCAATAGACCTGCTAAAGACCCAAACCATAGAGTACTTAGCACAGGTGCCACGGAGAGATATGTTTTTATATTTCGCATTGAAACTCCTCCTTCTTTATTGTAATACATCTATGATCAGATGCATATGTAGTTGCGGTTAAGAATCGCTTGTATTTTTACGCGGAATCCCCAACAAAAATTCTAAAATTGATATGTATAATAATACGAGAAATGAGATTTACTTTTTTCTTAAAACAGAAAAAAGATAAAAAGACGTCCCCCTCTTCTTCTTCCTGAGCATTACCAATAATATTTATTGCCTTGGATTTCAGATGTATAGAATTATTACTATTCTATTGTATATTGCTATTATTATTAAATTGATTATTGATATTTTATATGAGACAAAAAAAAAAAGAAGAAATCACAAGAGAAATTGTATATCAATGGAGAAAAGAAAAAAAAATATGGAAAACAAGACAGGGATTCTCTACAATGACACGGTAGACCAATTTAAAGGGATGTAGCGCAGCTTGGTAGCGCGTTTGTTTTGGGTACAAAATGTCACG